ACAAAGATAGCCCAGACTACGAGGATTTTTCTCTTTATACTCATCAAGATAATTGGGAATTGGTAAAACTTAACTTAAAAAAAGAAGAGAAAAATGAAAAAAATGCTTTTTGGTTTGAAAAACCTATTGTAACTTTTCTTTTCGATTATAAACGATGGAATCGACCGTATAGATATATAAAAAATGATCGATTTGAAAATGCTATACGGAATGAAATGTCACAATATTTTTTTTATATATGCCCAAGTGATGGAAAACAAATAATATCTTTTACATATCCACCAAGTTTATCGACTTTTTCAGAAATGATAGAACGCAAAATTTCTTTGTACACGACAGAAAAACTATCCCACGAAGACTTGTATAATTATTGGGTTCATACCAATGAACAAAAAAAATACAACTTGAACAATGAATTGATAAGTCGAATAAAAATTCTAGAAAAAGAGAAGGGATCTCTTGCTTTAGATATGCTAGAAAAAAGGACCAGATTATGCGATGATGAGAATGAACAAGAATACTTGCCAAAAAGGTATGATCCTTTTTTGAATGGACCTTATCGAGGAACAATAAAAAAATGGGGTTCACGTGCAATCATGAACGATTTAATAACTTCCACAGCGAATTCCGTAGAAATGTTTTGGATAAATAAGATTCATGGTCTCTTTCATAATGATTCTCGAGAATTAGAACATCAAAAGAATACGTTTGGCTTTAGCGGGAAATTTTTATTGAATTCGATTGGGAATTCCTTAACCTCAATCGATGAATTATCTTTTGAACACGCACGACGAATTGATTCAGAAAGTCAAGCAAAATCTTTGAAATTTATATTCGATGTAATTTCAACTGATCCAAACGATCTAACAACAATTAGAAGGAAATCTATTGGAATGGAAGAAATCAGTAAAAGGGTTTCTCGTTGGTCATACAAATTGACAAACGATTTAGAAGAAGAGGAAGAAGAAAATGAAGAAGAATCGACGGAAGATCCCGAAATTCGTTCAAGAAAAGGCAAACGCGTGGTTATTTTTACTGATAACGGTCAGAGTACTAATTCCAGTACTAGTAATAATAATACTAGTAATAATAGCACTAATGATGAAGAAGAGGAAGTGGCTTTGATACGTTACTCACAACAATCGGATTTTCGCCGGGGTATAATTAAAGGATCCATGCGTGCTCAAAAACGTAAAACAGTTATTTGGGAAATGTTTCAAGCAAATGTGCATTCTCCACTTTTTTTTGATCGCATAGACAAAATCTTTTTTTTTTCGTTTTTTGATATCTCTAAAATGATTAATCACATTTTTAGGAATTGGGTAGGAGAAAACCCAAAATTGCAAATTTCTTATTTTGAGGAGGAAGAGACAAAAGAAAAGGAGAAAACAAACGAGGAGAAAGAAGAAGAAAATGAACGAATAGCAATATCAGAAACTTGGGATACCTTTATATTTACTCAAGCAATAAGAGGTTTCATGTTAGTAACCCAATCTTTTCTTAGAAAATACGTTATATTACCCTTATTGATAATAGCTAAAAATATTGGTCGTATGTTATTATTGCAATTCCCCGAATGGTACGAGGATTTGAAGGAATGGAATAAAGAAATGCATGTTAAATGTACCTATAATGGCGTTCAATTATCAGAAACAGAATTTCCCCAAAATTGGTTAACAGACGGCATTCAGATAAAGATTCTATTTCCTTTCTGTCTGAAACCTTGGCGAAGATCTAAAGTACGATCTCATCATAGAAATAGAGATCAGAAAATAAGGAAAAAGGAGAAAAAAGACAATTTTTGTTTTTTAACAGTCTGGGGAAGAGAAGCGGAACTACCTTTTGGGTCTCCCCGAAAACGACCTTCTTTTTTTGAACCCGTTTTTAACGAACTCGAAAAAAAAACGAGAAAAGCGAAAAAGCAATTTTTTCAAGTTATAAGGGTTTTCAAAGAAAGAGGAAAAGGTTTTATAAAAGTTTCAAAAGAAAAAACAAGAATAGTTCTAGTTATAAATCTAATAATGAAAGAACTTGAAAAAGTAAACCCCATTTTCTTATTGAAATTGAGAAAGGTAAAAGTATATGAATCGAATGAAAACGAAAAAGATTCCAATATAAATAATAAGATTATCCGAGAATCGACCATTCGAATTCGATCCGCGAATTGTGTAAATGAAAATTATTCACTCATAGAAACAAAAATGAAAGATCTTGCTAATAAGACAATCACAATTAGGACTCAAATAGAAGGAATCACAAAAGGCAATAAAAAAATAGTTCGAGCTTGTGATGATAAAAGATCGGAATCAAAGAAGGATATTTGGCAAATATTCAAAAGAAAAAATATCCGAGTAATACGTAAATCACATTATTTTATGAAATCCTTCGTTGAAAAAATATACATGGATATATTACTATGTATCATTAAGATTCCAAGGATCAATGCACAACTTTTCTTTGAATCAACAAAAAAAACTATCAACAAATCCATTTCCAACGCGGAAACAAATCAAGAAGGAATTGAGAAAACAAATCAAAATACAATGAACTTTATTTCGACTATAAAAAATCCGTTTTCTAATTTTTCTAATACTAATATTAGTAATCAAAATATTAGGAATAATAATTGTGACTTATCTTCTTTGTCTCAAGCCTATGTATTTTACAAATTATCACAAAATCAATTACTTAACAAGTATCATTTGAAATCTGTACTTCAATATCACCACACCTATCCTTTTCTTAGGGATATAATCAAGAATTATTGTACGACACGAGGAATATTTGATTCCAAATCAAGGCAAAAAAAAATCCATAAGTCTGGAATGAATAAATGGAAAAATTGGTTAAGGGGTCATTATCAATACAATTTATCTCATACCAAGTGGGATCACTTAGTACCGAAAAAATGGCGAAATAGAGTCAATCAATGTCGTACGATTCAAAAGAAAGACTCAATGAAATTAGATTTATATAAAAAAGAAAAAGACCAATTAATTCATTACACGAAACAAAATTACTATGCAGTGGACTCATCGATAAGTCAAAAAGAAAAATGGAAAAAACATTACGGATATGATCTTTTGTCATATAAATATATAAATTATGGGAATAGTAAGGACTCGTATATTTCTGGATCAACATTACAAGTAGAGGACAAAAAAATTCCATATAATTTCAATACAAATACACTGAAATCCGAATCATTTTATAGATTGATAAGTATATCTATTAGTGATTATCTAGAAAAAAGATCTATTATTGATATGGACAAAAATATGGATAGAAAATTTTTTGATTGTAGAATTCTCCATTTTTGTCTTAGAAATAATATCGATATTGAGACCTGGGCCAATACGCATACCGGCACCAAGATTCATAAAAATGCTAAAACGGAAACTCAAAATTATCAAAAATTGGAAAAAAAGGATCCTTTTTCTTTTACGATTCATCACAAAATCAACCCATCCAATCAAAAAAATATTTTTTTTGATTGGATAGGAATGAATCAAGAAAGGTTATATCATACCATATCAAATTTAGAACCTTGGTTTTTCCCAGAATTTGTACTACTTTTTGATGTGTATAAGATTAACCCGTGGATCATACCAATAAAATTACTTATTTTTCATTTATATGAAAAAAATATTTCTATATTAGCTAATCAAAAAGAATATCTTGAATTAGAAAATTCCAACCAAAAAAAAAACAAACAAGAAGGTCAAGGAGATTTTGTATCAGATCTACGAAAACAAAACAAAAAGAAAAATCTTGAAGAAGATTACACGGGAGCAGACATTAAAAAAGGTAGAAAGAAAAAACAATTCAAGAGCAAGAAAGAAGAAGAACTGGATTTCTTCCTGAAAAAATATTTTCTTTTTCAATTAAGGTGGGATGATTCCTTGAATCAAAGAATGATCAATAATATCAAGGTATATTGTCTCCTACTTAGACTGATAGATCCAAGAGAAATTGCTATATCCTCAATTCAAAGAGGAGAGATGCATCTGGATGTAATGTGGATTCAGAAAGACCTAACTCTTACAGAATTGATAAAAAGAGGAATATTTATTATCGAACCAATTCGTTTATCTATGAAAAAGGATGGAAAATCTATTATATATCAAACCATAGGTATTTCATTGGTTGATAAGAATAAGCGCCAAACTAATGGAAAATGCATAATAAAAAGCGGATATGTTGAAAAAAAGAATTTTGATGAATCCATTGCACAACACAGCAATATGCTTGTGAATAGAAACAGAAATCATTTTGATTTCCTTGTTCCCGAAAATATTCTATCTCCCAGACGTCGTAGAGAATTTCGAATTTTAATTTGTTTCAATTCCCGGAATTGGAATGTTGTGAATCGAAATCCACTATTTTGCAATCAAAACAACATAAAAAACTGGGGACAATTTTTAAACGGGAAAAAGCATCTTAATACAGATGCAAATAAATTCATTAAATTCAAATCGTTTCTTTGGCCCAATTATCGATTAGAAGATTTAGCTTGTATGAATCGTTATTGGTTTGATACCAATAACGGTAGTCATTTCAGTATGTCAAGAATACATATGTATCCACGATTCAGAATTAGTTAATAGTATATTTCCTATATATCTATCGCATGCCATATTCGGTGGATAAAAACCGAAAGATATACACATACACCATGTTACATTCTAATAAATGTATCATCCCTTTCTATCCAAATCAAATTACAAATTTGATTTGGATAAATTTGGATAAAATTAATATAAATTTAAAGTAGTGTATATGAAGAAATCAAAATTTTTTTGTACTAGATTCAAATAACTGGAACTAACTGGTATAATAATAATAATTATTTTTCCTGATCGGTAAAATCCACAGAAAAGAAAAAAATAGAAAAATTGGTTTTTTATGGTCAAAAATTCATTCATCTTAGCTATTCGACAAGAAAAAGAAAAAAATTGCGGATCTGTTGAATTTCAAGTATTCAGTTTTACGGATAAGATACGGAGACTCACTTCACATTTGGAATTACATAAAAGAGATTTTTTATCACAAAGGGGCCTACGGAAAATTCTGGGAAAACGTCAACGGCTACTGGATTATTTGTCAAAGAAAAATAGAGTACGTTATAAGAAATTAATTGGTCAATTAGGTATTCGGGAGTCAAAAACTCGTTAATTTTAAGGTTGGTTTGCATTTTTTTCTTTAGTTATTAGTAGTTATTCAATTTTTCATTTTGATGAACTTCGTTTGATAAATTCATGGAATAATGAATTAAGGAAGAAAAGATATGACTGTACCGGCTACAAGAAAAGATCTCATGATAGTTAATATGGGTCCTCATCATCCATCAATGCATGGTGTTCTTCGACTGATCGTTACTCTTGATGGTGAAGATGTTATTGACTGTGAACCCGTATTGGGTTATTTACACAGAGGGATGGAAAAAATAGCAGAAAATCGAACAATTATACAATATTTGCCTTATGTAACACGGTGGGATTATTTAGCCACTATGTTCACAGAAGCAATAACAGTAAATGCACCAGAACGATTGGAAAGTGTTCAAGTACCTAAAAGAGCCAGTTACATTAGAGTCATTATGCTGGAATTGAGTCGTATAGCTTCTCATTTATTATGGCTTGGGCCCTTTATGGCGGATATCGGCGCACAGACTCCCTTTTTCTATATTTTCAGAGAAAGGGAATTGTTATATGATCTATTCGAAGCTGCTACGGGTATGCGAATGATGCATAATTATTTCCGTATTGGGGGGGTTGCTGCTGATCTGCCTTATGGCTGGATAGATAAATGTTTGGATTTCTGTGATTATTCTTTAACAGGAATTGCTGAATATCAAAAACTTATTACACGGAATCCCATTTTTTTGGAACGAGTTGAAGGAGTGGGCATTATTGGTGGAGAAGAAGCAATAAATTGGGGTTTATCAGGGCCGATGTTACGTGCTTCTGGAATACAATGGGATCTTCGTAAAGTTGATAGTTATGAGTGTTACAATAAATTCGATTGGGAAGTCCAATGGCAAAAAGAAGGAGATTCACTAGCTCGTTATTTAGTCCGAATCGGTGAAATAAAGGAATCTATAAAAATTATTCAACAGGCTCTAGAAGGAATTCCTGGGGGACCCTATGAAAATTTAGAAGTCCGGCGCTTTGATAGAGCAAAAAATGTCGAATGGACTAATTTTGAATATAGATTTATTACTAAAAAACTTTCGCCCAATTTTGAATTGTCGAAACAAGAACTTTATGTAAGAGTAGAAGCCCCAAAAGGAGAATTAGGAATTTATTTGATAGGAGATAGTAGTGTTTTCCCCTGGAGATGGAAAATTCGCCCACCTGGTTTTGTCAATTTGCAAATTCTCCCTCAATTAGTTAAAAGAATGAAATTGGCCGATATCATGACGATACTAGGCAGTATAGATATCATTATGGGAGAAGTTGATCGTTGAAATGATAATTGATACGACAGAAGTAGAAGTACAAGCTATCCATTCTTTTTCTAGATTGGAATCCTTAAAAGAAGTTTATGGACTCATATGGATCTTTGTTCCCATTTTAACCCTTCTATTAGGAATCACAATAGGGGTCCTAGTAATTGTGTGGTTAGAAAGAGAAATATCCGCAGCAATACAACAACGTATTGGGCCTGAATATGCCGGTCCGTTGGGGATTCTTCAAGCTCTAGCAGATGGGACCAAATTACTTTTTAAAGAGGACCTACTTCCATCTAGAGGAGATATTCGTTTGTTTAGCGTGGGACCGTCTATAGCGGTCATATCAGTTCTACTAAGTTATTTAGTAATTCCTTTTGGATATCGCCTTATTTTAGCCGATCTCAGTATAGGTGTTTTTTTATGGATCTCCATTTCAAGTATTGCTCCTATTGGACTTCTTATGTCAGGATATGGATCGAACAATAAATATTCCTTTTTAGGTGGTCTACGGGCTGCTGCTCAATCTATTAGTTATGAAATACCATTAACTCTATGTGTATTATCAATATCTCTACGTGTGATTCGTTGGAACATGATTATTTTCCTTTCTCTCTAGAAATAAAGTAAGGAGGTTGAATATATTGAATGGATATTTTCATTTTTTATTCATCATTAGGGTTGATGAGTTAAACTAGATAGTTATATGAGTAAAATCAAACTGCTTAGAAATTTGCAGTAAGAAGAGAAAATCTCATTCCCTATGTACAAGAATATAAACATAAGCAGTATATAAACTGTTTACCCCAAGATTAAGATTCTTTGACTAATTCTCATATCTTGAAGCGGGTACAAAAGATCAACGTATGGGGGTTCTACTACTTTTTTATATGTATTACCATACGGGGGATCAATCAAAAATCAGTGAACAGTTAGGAACACCAAGGTACAAAAAAGATTAGTAATGGAGATAATATAAGGTATCAAAAAACGGTATTTTTATATAAAACTTTGGATAAAACGAATCATAATGGGGACTTTAAGTTGGTAGAAATGACCAAGCAGCACTTCCCCACGATTCCGATCTAGAGTATGCTCCTATTCACTGATTAAAGAAATGACTATCAAAAACGAATTAATCCTTTATTTTTTTTTTCAGAGTACCCCCCCTCTTAGAAAGAAGAACAGGAACAAAAGAAATAGAATTCCAAAATAGAATGAGAAAAATGAATAAATAATAATGCAAAAGATCTTTATTTATTATTTTCCCCATCCATATCTATACATAATATATAGAATTCTTATCATGAATTTTGAATTAATACCCAATTCTTTCTTTATAGAACATATTTATTGATATAACGAGTATTTTATTAAAAGATTAAGTTATTACCAAACAAAGAGAAATTCAAATTGTAATGGATAAGATCAATTCGGAAGCACCTTTTCTATTTGAGCAGACGGAATTTCATTGGTCTAATTTTTGGCTTCCCGATGTATATTTACCATCCAAATAAGGATGGAGATAATATCGAGCAAGTCCTTACATTTATTTGTGGCCATAGAGGAGCCGTATGAAGCCGAGGTCTCATGTACGGTTTTGAAATAGCGATGCGAGCAGTGATGTTATTATCGACTATGATTATCTAACAGTTTAAGTACAGTTGATATAGTTGAGGCGCAGTCAAAATATGGATTTTTGGGGTGGAATCTGTGGCGTCAGCCTATTGGGTTTGTTGTTTTTCTAATTTCTTCTCTAGCAGAATGTGAAAGATTACCCTTCGATTTACCAGAAGCAGAGGAAGAATTAGTAGCAGGTTATCAAACAGAATATTCAGGTATCAAATACGCTTTATTTTACCTTGCTTCTTACCTAAATTTATTAGTTTCTTCATTATTTATAACAGCTCTTTACTTAGGTGGGTGGAATTTCTCTATTCCGTATATATCTATTCCTGAACTTTTCGGAATAAATCAAATGGATGGAGTCTTTGGAACGACAATTGGGATATTTATTACATTAGCTAAAGCTTATTTGTTTCTGTTCATTCCTATCGCAGCAAGATGGACTTTACCTAGAATGAGAATGGACCAGTTATTAAATCTTGGATGGAAATTTCTTTTACCTATTTCCCTGGGTAATCTATTATTGACAACTTCTTCCCAACTTGTTTCACTATAAATACTATAAAATAATAGAATAAGATAACGATATTCTAGATTCATAATCGATCTCAAACAAGAGAAAGAAACATCAATTTATTCACGGAGATCCACAATATGTTCCCTATGGTAACCGGGTTCATAAATTATGGTCAACAAACAATACGAGCAGCAAGGTACATTGGTCAAAGTTTCATAATTACCTTATCCCATACAAATCGTTTACCTGTAACTATTCAATATCCTTATGAAAAATCGATCACATCAGAACGTTTCCGTGGTCGAATCCACTTTGAATTTGATAAATGTATTGCTTGTGAAGTATGTGTTCGTGTATGTCCCATAGATCTACCCGTTGTTGATTGGAAATTTGAAAAAAATATTAAAAAGAAACAATTGCTTAATTATAGTATTGATTTTGGGGTCTGTATATTTTGTGGTAACTGTGTCGAGTATTGTCCAACAAACTGTTTATCAATGACTGAAGAATATGAACTTTCTACTTATGATCGTCACGAATTGAATTATAATCAAATTGCTTTGGGTCGGTTACCAATGCCAGTAATTGGAGATTACACAATTCAAACAGTTATGAATTCGACTCAAATCAAAAGAGACAAGGATAACCTCCTTGATTCAAGAACGGTTACTGATTACTAAGATTTCCTTCAGAAATTACAAATAATAACTATTGATTGTTGAGAATCACTCTTTGTTTTAAACTGAGAATATGGTTTAGTGATGATTTTCAAATAGAAAATTCCAACTATTCTTTTCTTTTTTCTTTTAGATAAAAATAGAAAATAGATAAAAAGGAAAGTAGGATTGGCCAATAACTTTATCTATATCTACATTAATCCATATTAAGATTGAATTCAATTAGGAACTCATCATATACAAGAAAAAAAAAAAATAAAGGTAACACCCTTTTATTTCCTGGACTATTTAGTAAGGTCATGAAATATTTCGACTTATTTATCTGTTATACATAATGGATTTACCTGGACCAATACACGATATACTTGTAGTATTTCTGGGATTAGTTCTTATATTAGGAGGTCTAGGAGTAGTATTATTTACCAATCCAATTTATTCTGCCTTTTCATTGGGATTGGTTCTTGTTTGTATATCCTTATTCTATATTCTATCAAACTCCTATTTTGTAGCTGCCGCACAGCTCCTTATTTATGTAGGAGCCATAAATGTCTTAATCATATTTGCTGTTATGTTCATGAATGGTTCAGAATATTCGAACGATTCCTATTTTTGGACTGTTGGGGATGGAGTCACTTCACTGGTTTGTATAAGTATTCTTTTTTCACTAATTACTACTATCTTAGATACGTCATGGTACGGAATTATTTGGACTACAAGATCAAATCAGATTATAGAACAGGACCTTATTAGTAACGTTCAACAAATTGGAATTCATTTATCAACCGATTTTTATCTTCCATTTGAACTCATTTCTATAATTCTTTTAGTTTCTTTGATAGGTGCAATTACTATGGCTCGTCAATAAGAAATCCTTAGAATTAATACAATTATTAGAAATTCGAAATCCAATGAAAAAAGAAAAGTTTTTCATTTAATCTACTGCTGATACCCTCTTTTTTCTGTAATTACTCGATTATGGTCAATCAAATCGGTTGAATTGTTGTTCATATTGAAATGAATCGAGATTCATGAGGAGTTAGCCAATGATGTTTGAACATATACTTTTTTTGAGCGTCTACTTATTTTCTATCGGTATCTATGGATTGATCACAAGTCGAAACATGGTTAGAGCACTTATGTGTCTTGAGCTTATACTAAATTCGGTTAATATAAATCTCGTAACATTTTCTAATATATTTGATAGTCGCCAATTAAAAGGAGACATTTTCTCAATCTTTGTTATAGCCATTGCGGCTGCGGAAGCAGCTATTGGGCTAGCTATTGTTTCGTCGATTTATCGTAACAGAAAATCAACTCGTATCAATCAATCAAATTTGTTGAATAATTAGTCATAACTATCATATAAATATAAATAAAGACATAAATAATATAATAAAATAATATAAATAAAATATAGATATAAATTATTTCATTTTTTATTCTTTATTTTTATAGTAATATGTATAGTAATATATTTTTATATTACTATTGAAATATTGATGATCTGTTGGCCAATGTCAATGTGAAGTCATATGTGTGACTTGTATAATCATGGTTGTTGAAACGGAAATCAAAGTCTCTTGGTCCTTTCTCATGAACAGATTTAGAAATATATTGATTTTTAACATTAGATTTTTTTGAGAAACCATTGATTCGTCTGGTGTCTACAATACAATATAAATATATAATTCATTTCCTCCTGATTTTACTTTACCAGATCGAAAATTTTTTATGTTCAAAACTGGAATTTATAGACCCAATGTCACATTCAGTAAAAATTTATGATACATGTATAGGGTGTACTCAATGTGTACGAGCCTGCCCCACAGATGTATTGGAAATGATACCTTGGGACGGATGTAAAGCTAAGCAAATTGCTTCCGCGCCAAGAACCGAGGACTGTGTAGGTTGTAAGAGATGTGAATCCGCCTGTCCAACAGATTTTTTGAGTGTCCGCGTTTATTTATGGCATGAAACAACTCGCAGCATGGGTCTATCTTATTGATACGTTATAAAAAATTCCACTTGAATCATTTGATTCCTTTTTACCGACAAAAACCCGTACTCGAGAAAATATATTATTCCGAGCACGGGTTTTTTGGTCAAAATGCATCTTGTCTTTATCACGAGTTATTTCCCTTGGTTAACACTACTTGTAGTTTTGCCGATATTCGCGGGTTCTTCAATTTTCTTTCTTCCTCATAGGGGGAATAAGGTATTTAGGCTGTATACTATATGTATATGCTTATTAGAGCTCCTTCTAACAACCCATGTGTTCTGTTATCATTTCCAATTGGATGATCCATTGATTCAATTGGAGGAGGATTTTAAATGGATAAATATTTTTGATTTTCACTGGAGACTGGGAATCGATGGACTTTCCATAGGACCTATTTTACTGACAGGATTTATCACTACTTTAGCCACTTTAGCAGCTTGGCCTGTTACTCGAAATTCGCAATTGTTCTATTTCCTGATGTTAGCAATGTACAGTGGTCAAATAGGATTATTTTCTTCTCGAGACCTTTTACTTTTTTTTCTCATGTGGGAGTTAGAATTAATTCCTGTTTACTTACTTTTATCCATGTGGGGAGGAAAGAAGCGTTTGTACTCAGCTACAAAGTTTATTTTGTACACTGCAGGGGGTTCCATTTTTCTTTTAATAGGAGTTCTAGGTATGGGTTTATATGGTTCCAATGAACCGATATTGGATTTTGAAAGATTAGCTAATCAGTCATATCCTGTGACATTAGAAATAATATTATATTTGGGCTTCCTTATTGCTTATGCTGTCAAATCGCCGATTATACCCCTACATACATGGCTACCAGATACCCATGGGGAAGCGCATTACAGTACATGTATGCTTCTAGCTGGAATCTTATTAAAAATGGGGGCATATGGATTGATTCGGATCAATATGGAATTATTACCGCACGCCCACTCTATATTTTCTCCCTGGTTGGTGATAATAGGGACAATACAAATAATCTATGCAGCTTCAACCTCTCTTGGTCAACGCAATTTAAAAAAGAGAATAGCCTATTCTTCTGTATCTCACATGGGTTTCATAATTATAGGAATTGGTTCTATAACCGACATGGGGCTCAACGGAGCCATTTTACAAATACTCTCTCATGGATTTATTGGTGCTGCACTTTTTTTCTTGGTAGGAACGAGTTGTGATAGAATACGTCTTGTTTATCTCGACGAAATGGGGGGGATATCCATCCCAATGCCAAAAATATTTACCATGTTTAGTAGTTTCTCGATGGCTTCTCTTGCATTGCCAGGAATGAGTGGTTTTGTTGCAGAATTAGTAGTATTTTTTGGAATAATTACCAGTCCAAAATATCTTTTAATGCCCAAAATACTAATTACCTTTGTAATGGCAATTGGAATGATATTAACTCCTATTTATTTATTATCTATGTTACGTCAGATGTTTTATGGATACAAACTATTCAATGTTCCAAACTCCAATTTTGTGGATTCTGGACCACGAGAACTATTTGTTTCAATCTGTATCTTTTTACCCGTAATAGGGATTGGTATTTATCCTGATTTTGTTCTTTCGCTATCAGTTGACAAGGTACAAGCTATCCTATCTAATTATTTTCATAGATAGTTTTCATTAATTAGATAGAAAACAAAGTCTTAGAGTTTTTAATTTGAAGATTTTTGAGCTGTACAACACAAAAAAATAAAGTTAATTAGAATTATAAAATTATAATAAGATATATTCCGAGTTTTTGAGAACCATTTGAATCAAGGAATCATTCAAATGGTTCTCAAAAACCTGCGCAAACTTTATATTACGTATAGTACGGGGGTCTTATGTATTCCTCATGGAATTTATTCAATTAGATGTTAATGTGAATGAACCATAACTATGTAGACCTATTCCTAATAGATTGATCCCAAAATAGCATATCCAAATTATAAGAAATCCTATAGACGCTACAAGTGACGAATTCGTACCTTGCAAACTTTGATTTGTTCTAGTATGTGAATAAATCGCGAATATGGTCCAAGTAATAAATGCCCAAGTTTCTTTGGGGTCCCAATTCCAATAAGATCCCCATGCCTCGTTAGCCCATACTGCTCCAGAAAGAATACCTATGGTTAAAAAGGTAAACCCTAAACTAATGACACGATAACTCCAATAATCCAAACGCCGAGTTAATTGATATTTGTAATAATTTCGAAATGGAACAAAAGAATGAAAATTAAAAACATTTTTTTTTTTGTTCAAGTATTCGATTTTGTCAAAGAAAAATGACTTAATTTTAATTAAGAAAATTTTTCTTTGACAAAAAATATCGACGTTTTTACGAAATGTAATGACTAGAAAAGCGACTGATAATAACGACCCACATAAAAGAGCTGCATAGCTCAATAACATCATACTTACGTGCATCATTAACCACTGAGATTGTAGAGCAGGTACTAATCTTGACGATTGATGCATTTCACTTGAAAGACCCGATGTGGCGAAACCTTGGGTAAAAATGGCACTTGGGGCGGTTATTGCGCTTAAATCATTTTTATGATTCCATATCTTGGAAATTAGATGAATAATGGAAAAACTCCACGAAAGGAAGATTAAAGACTCGTATAAATTACTTAATGGAAAATGTCTCGAAGAAATCCAACGAGTAACTAATAATCCTGTTATAGAAAAAAAAGTAACTATCATTCCTTTTTCCGACGAATCACGCAACCCTATGATTTCGTGTACTAATAGGGTCATCAAATGAATCGTAATCACAATTGAAATGATCGAAAAAGAGAGATGAGTTAATATATGTTCTAAAGTCACAAATATCATACATAAAAAAGGTCCCATTACAGAATGGAAATCGGGAATTAAATACATTATAGGATCCATTGTATCTTTTTTACAGTATGCCGCCACTCGGACTCGAACCGAGATGCTCTAGCACTGCTTCCTAAGAGCAGCGTGTCTACCGATTTCACCATAGCGGCTTACTTGAAATAATAATAATCAATTCATGTTGAATCGTCTAGATCTAGATTCAAGGATTCAATATAGTTTAGGAAATATTAGAACTGATAAATAAGTTTAAATTCATCTTTGAATTTTCAATAATTTTTACTTAGGTTAGTATCATCGTAGGTTCAGTTTTAAGAATCAACTTTTACGTATTATCTGTATATTAAGTTCTCCCGGAACACTTGTAACTTGAAATACAAATTTTGTTTTCAGTCGAAACAGAAACTAAGAATTGTGAATTGTCCTCTTTTTATATTTTTTATTTATTTTGAATTGAATCCACGAAATCAGATAAATGAAAAACAAATTGTCAAAGAGATTTTTTTTCTAAACGAACAAAAAAAAATAAATAGGATTTCATATGTATCACAATTCAATTACAAAATTTAAGTAATTTTTCTAACAATTTTGATACTTTTCTTAGTATCATTAAGTATTAATTAATTAATTTAAATATATTTAAATATGTAATATAAAATTAATATAATACTTTTTGTTGTTTGTTGTATACATAATTTCTAAATAAAATTATGATAATATTTATGAAACCAACTTGGTCTTGAGTTAGGCATATAATAAAACAAAAGAGTTTCAACATCCATCACAATTTTCTTTTCACAACGGAAAAATAGAATGAACAAAGATTTTTCCATTGTGAAAAGAAAATGAATAGGAAAAAAACATCTCACGAATTAATAAATAGATTCTAATAAAAACTAGAATGAAAAAAAGATAATGATACTTAGAACCGACAGATAGAGAAATTCTTATTCTACATATAATAGCAGCTAGTTCTAACTAATATTGTATTGAGTTCAATACATCAATACATTTAGTTAAAGGAAATTATTCATATTCCAAAATTGGAAATTCTTCTAGCCATGGAAATTCCGATTATTCCAAGATTTTCTTATTTGTTTGTCGCACAAAAAAACTTTTTGAATCTCCAGTAGAAACTGACTTTGCTAAAGAAAAAGCTTTTATTGCAGCTAAATATCCTTTTTTCTTCCAAATATTTCTACGAATACGTTTTTTTGATATAGAAGTACGTTTTTTTGGAACTGCCATTCAAAAAAAAAAGAGTTACTAATTTTTATTGTTGTATGTGAAAGACATGTATTGCTCAAAATAGATCGTTCTTTTTAGTCATTTTCTATACTTAACTTAATTTCGTCGATAATAGTTTTTTCATAACATACAATACAAATATATTATTTATATATTTATATATAAATATATGTATAACATGCATGTCACATATATAACAATGTCACATATTAACACACTAGGCAAAAAAATAGAAGAAAGGGGGGGGGGGAAATTCTAAAAGGAATTTTTATGATTATTAGTTTGGAATTGAATAAGCTCATATTGCCGTGTCTATAATTGAAATTCAAACTTAAACTACAATTAGTGGTTAATATGTTAAACAAGACATTTTATTACCTAAGAAGGAGAACCTCAATTTTTAGTTTTTTTTTTTCAGTTCTATACGAAATAAAGAGTATTATAATATTTCTGATACTTTCTTATTGGATTGTAATCCAATCAATTAGTTCCGCAATGGGTTAGGTAATTACTACAAATAAAATCACTAGAATAACTAGGTCTTTTTTTTTTTTTAGTTGATTTATTGAGGCATACTATGATTTATATTCTACTGTTTTGGTATAATTGTTTTTACTTACTATACTATAGTATATGATATGATTAGTATATGATATGATTAGTATATGATATGATTAGTATATGATATGATTAGTATATGATATGATTAGTATATGATATGATTACATATTGCCAGAATAGGATGGTAGTATAGTCGTAGAATGATTCAAAATCTCATATTTCCCATTTTTTTTTATGGAACATACATATAAATATGCATGGATAATACCCTTTCTTCCATTTCCAGTTACTATGTTAATAGGCTTTGGACTTCTGCTTATTCCGACAGCAACAAAAAATATTCGTCGTATGTGGGCTTTTCCGAGTGTTTTGATGCTAAGTATAGCTATGGCATTTTCGGCCAATCTATCCATTCAGCAAATAAATGGAAATTTTATCTATCAATATCTATGGTCTTGGACCGTCAATAATGATTTTTCTTTAGAGTTCGGACACTTGATCGATCCACTTACTTCTATTATGTCAATATTAATAACTACTGTTGGAATCATGGTTCTTATTTATAGTGACAATTATATGTCTCACGATCAAGGATATTTGAGATTTTTTGCCTATATGAGTTTTTTCAATAGTTCTATGTTAGGATTAGTTACTAGTTCCAATTTGATACAAATTTATATTTTTTGGGAACTTGTAGGAATGTGTTCCTATTTATTAATAGGTTTTTGGTTCACACGACCGAGTGCGGCAAGTGCTTGCCAAAAAGCTTTTGTAACCAATCGTATAGGGGATTTTGGTTTATTATTAGGAATTTTAGGACTTTATTGGATAACTGGTAGTTTAGAATTTCGGGATTTGTTCGAAATAGTTAATAACTTGGTTCATCATAATGGAGTAAATTCCTTATTTGCTACTCTGTGTGCTTCTTTTTTATTCGTTGGTGCAGTTGCTAAATCCGCACAATTCCCCCTTCACATATGGTTACCTGATGCTATGGAAGGACCCACTCCCATTTCTGCTCTTATACATGCTGCTACTATGGTAGCAGCGGGAATTTTTCTTGTAGCTCGGCTTCTTCCTCTTTTCATAGTTATACCTTCCATAATGAATATCATTTCTTCAATAGGCATAATAACAGTACTATTAGGAGCTACTTTGGCTCTTGCTCAAAGAGACATTAAAAGAAGTTTAGCTTACTCGACAATGTCTCAATTGGGTTATATTATGTTAGCTCTGGGTATAGGTTCTTATCGAGCCGCTTTATTCCATTTGATCACTCATGCCTATTCGAAAGCTTTATTGTTTTTGGGATCCGGATCAATTATTCATTCAATGGAACCCATTGTTGGATATTCACCAGATAAAAGTCAAAATATGGTTCTTATGGGCGGTTTAACAAAATATGTTCCAATTACAAGAATTACCTTTTTATTAGGTACACTCTCCCTTTGTGGTATTCCGCCTCTTGCTTGTTTTTGGTCCAAAGATGAAATTCTTAATGATAGTTGGTTGTATTCACCAACTTTCGCAATAATAGCTTCCTTTACAGCGGGATTAACCACATTTTATATGTTTCGGATGTA